TTCTGTTTACTGAATCACATGAAATTTTACCCAACTCCATATCATATATGTAATGTATCAAATACGCGTGAGCGGAGGAATAAAAAGAATTTTCTACTCAAATTTGCAACAGATACAAATTGATAAAACATTCCTGGAAACATAATTATGCCAATTATACTTTTTTTGGAGTCTTGTATAAAATATCAATCAAAAGTCATCCAATTTCTACCTATTATTATGATATTACAATTTGGTTGGGTATCAGAAAAATAAATGATTCAAGATTTGATCTGTTATCTATGAATGAGATAAAGACAGAATAATCAGGAACAGTATAGAGTTTCTTTTTGATTTTTAGCACTTAACTTTTTCGCTGATTCCATTGTTCAAAAAATGAATGATTCTCAGAGAATAGAGACACTTTTACCCATTTGTTTATTTGTTAGTAGAATTCGTGGAATACGATTGAGGTGTCTAAGAAGAGTTGTATTTATTAAGCACCCGCAGATATAGCTATCTAGCTATCCGCATATCTCCTATCCCAGTTCTACTTGGGGCAACACAGGGCGTGCTATATCATAATTTCGATTTTATTTTAGATTCAATGAAAAATTGAAGCACGATAATTCCCTTAATTCCTTTTCCTTATAGCCATATATGGCTAAGATACCTGATTAGGTATATCTGTGTAACAATTTCTGTTCTGGGGTTTACATATATATAATTGTTGTTATAATGTAAATTGAATTGAAAAGGATTGATTATTGAAAAGAATTTATACTGATTAGTTGTGTATCAACTGAATTTTTATGACATTAAGGAAACGCAATTTTAGACCCAAGAACCTTTCATGAATTCAAGTCAATAGTTAATGGTTCCAATTTGCCATGCATTTTAAATTCTGTAACTTAAAATCCACATTTTATTTTGAAAGAGAAAAAGGGAAGGAAGTTTTCAGGTGTTGTGTGTTTTGATATTTGAGATACCATACAATCAACCGAAGGGAATCAACTGGATCCAAAAAGAGGGGATTTTTTAGGTTTAGGAAGGGAATAAATAAAACGGGATTCAAGATACAAATCCAATCAAAAAAAGGAAGTATTTCCATTTTATATTATTTTGGCGGCATGGCCGAGTGGTAAGGCGGGGGACTGCAAATCCTTTTTCCCCAGTTCAAATCCGGGTGCCGCCTCATCGACAAAAAACTCGAAATCCTTTATTCTTTCTGCTGATATAACTCGCTGAAATTTTGCTCAGCAGAAGCAGAAAGCAGAGGAAAAAGACTAGGGCTGTTGATACTTGCTTTATTTTAAGAATCTGGAGGTTCTATGTTGTGGAAAGTGGGGAAGATACCTTGTATACAGGCTCACGAGTGTCTCGGAATGCTCAGACATGACATCCAATCAATATTGGATTGGATAGATAATTGCCTTTTTTTTATAGAATAAAAGAATAAAACAAAAGTTGAAAAAACTTCTTTCTTTTCCCTAACCCCCAGTCAAGAATTAATAGACTGTCTCCCCATTGTTTCACAGAGACAGCCGGGAGACAGTAAGGGTTAAATCAAATGGGAGATATGTGATAGGTAGTGATCTATCTTGATTGTAGATTGTTATGTCTGTTGCGACAACAAAAGAAACAAAGGGCCTTACTATTTCTACATGTTCCATTCCCTTGATAATACCAAGGGGGTCGCTGCCTATATTGCTTGTGCTTAATGCTCCCCGATTCTACCAGAAATCCTATAGGAACTTGTTATGGGTGGGTTTATTGGATTGTTTCATCAATAGCGTTGGGTCAGAATCCCTTTTTGACTCTGCGCCATTAATTCCACTATTATTAGTGATCAATAATGGAAGAATTCCTTCATATTCATAGAGATAGGGGACATAATTCACATGGATATAGTAAGTCTTGCTTGGGCTGCTTTAATGGTAGTCTTTACATTTTCCCTTTCACTTGTAGTATGGGGAAGAAGTGGACTCTAGAGGCACTACTAATTGAGTTGAGTAATCAAACTGTATCAATTGTTTCATATATCGTTCTGTAAAGTCTGTAAAGCTTTTTTCAATAAAAATATCTCCATTTCAAAATTCTACTGGAATCCAGTAATGTAATATATGAATAATAACCTTTGAATCAAACAAATATTTCAATGATTCCCATGTTCGTATTTGGGAAGTAAAAGAAATACGATACGCATGATCTGTATTTTATTCCAACCGAATTATTCCTAAATATTCTATTTCGATGAACTAGTCCTTACCAGAATTTTATATGGATATTACAATGAGAAGCAACCGACCCCCCTTTTGTATTTGTTTCCCTCTTTCCTGTTCAAAGAGGAAGTCGTTCTGTTATTACGTAGATACGTACTTTCTCCCGGAGGCAACATAGATATAGTCGTTGTCGAACGAAGTACTACGCAGAATAAGATCTTGCGTTGGGCGATTCACATATTGCGCACTTACTGCTTGTTTTATACTCCTATAAATAAATCTTATTTCTGCTTTATCGACCCCGGTTCAAGCGTTAGAAATCGGTGGGGTGGGATCTACTACTCTTTTTTTCCAAATCTGAAGAATTTTCCATAGAACTCTTTGGATCATCTGTCAACGGCTCAATCAATTACTGGTTCGGAATGCTAAAAAAAAAAAAAGTATTACTTAGTTTCTTTTATTTTATATAATAAAAATATAAAATTCTTCTTCCATTGATTTGATTGTTTCGGCGAATCCGGGGATTCATATTGGAAAAACAATCAGAAACCTAGTAATTATAACCGTAAAAGTAAGAGTTACATTCGATTATTTCGGATTGATCGGAATCAATACAAATCAAATAGATGCAGCGAAAAACCAGAATTGGGGTGTAATTTATATGTACATTACATATATGTACATATAAATTACATATATGAAGATGCATGCATATTATAGATTAATTTATATTAAGCCTTTATACAATATACAATACAGTACAACTTTAGACAATAATAGATAGTGTGGTAGAAAGGTTCATATATATATTTCTTTCTACCATACTATCGGATCTCATATACTGCTGATTCTAGTCCGCCCATTTCATTTAATGCGTGGAATTAAAATCCCTTTCATTTCTTCAATCATTGATAAGAACTAAGAAGTCAAGCTTCATTCAAATTAATTATTTTGACTGACTGTTTTTACGTAGATGATAAGTAAAAAAGCAGTAGGAACTAGAATGAACAGTGCAGTGGCAATAAATGCGAGAATATTTACTTCCATAATCTCATCGTTTTTTTACTTCATAATAACTCGGGATCTAATCCCATAGAGATAATAAATCTTTTCCTGTAAATTCAATGAGATGAATTGCATCCCGATGATATTTGATATTGAATCGTATCAATATCATGAATAACAATATCTGAGCTATCAAATCGATTCATTGTCGAGAATTGAATAGTATAACATAGGAAGATCTTTTATCCATAACGAATCCAAAATTGGATTCCTGATACAATCAAGAATCCCGTTGAATTTTCCATTCTTTCTTTTCTATAACCTACCGTCTTCCGTATACAATCATCTGATGAGGTATCATCAGACCCGTCTGCCACTTCCATTGGTCACAAACCCAAACAGTAGAAGTGAAATGGAAAAAAGAAAAAGTAAAGTTCTAAACTAACTAAGTTTTTTTATGATCTAATTTTCTTGGAAGACAAAGAGGTGTGATTAAAGATGGATCCCGGTATAAAAGATCTAATATTTCGATAAATTCACTATTTTGGAGTTTGCTCTTTCTTCGATAGGACCTTTCAAATAAAATAGGAATCCAAAAGTATTATTCATTCCCTTACTAAGAGGGATGGATCTTTGTTTGATCTCTCTTTTATTAATAGTAATAGCCCCTTTCCTTGGATTGGGACTGGGACATATATCATATCCAAAATTCAGTGTGCAATTTGAATGAGATAGGTAGACTGTTTCCAATTAGAAATTGAGGTTACACAAAATCGGAGCTAGAAGAAAAGGAGGTAGTTTTAATATAATCTGAAAAGTACTCTGTCGGGCTAACTATGTTAAGGCTAAGTTAATTTTGTATCATACAATAAACAATAAAGGAATCCAATTTTTATATGTGTTCCCGAGAAACAGATGGGTATTCTATTCCATGGATCAGAAGCAATCTAAAAAGTCAGACCAGTACGGTATCTCTTGGAATCCTGAATATGGTCCTACCAACAACTGTACCAATCTACATATGTCTCTCCCCCACGAATCGGTACTGGTTGAAGTAATTGAAATTACTGTATTTGTTCGATGAGAAAAGAAATGCGAAACGAAAAAAAAAAAAGAAAATAAAGATCCCCGCCGGGAATTAGATCCTACTCCCTATATCCCCTCTTCACAGAAAATAGAGAGATTAATTGATGGATTCATCGGATCCTATTAGGTCGGGACTGACGGGGCTCGAACCCGCAGCTTCCGCCTTGACAGGGCGGTGCTCTGACCAATTGAACTACAATCCCAGGGAAATAAGGTGTACAGGATACGTTACATATTCTTATGATTTCATTCAAACCATATTTCTATTTAGAATCGCCGTGTTGTAACAGAGACAGGGGCGATATATTGATATTCACATGGATATGGACGTTAATGAGAACGACACGTATTACTAGTAATTCTAGTGTCAAATCGATTGATAATAAACCTTTCGATGAAATAATAAAATCAAGAAAAGAATCTTTTTTCTGTTATATTATATCCTATTTGTTCCCACATATTCTAATCTTTCTAATGATCTAGTCTGTAAATAGAAGGAAGGAGGGGGTGAGTAAAAAAGATTCTTTTCTTGATTTTATTATTCCCCCGCATCCGGCGTTTCTGGAGGCCAAATTTTTTATATCATCTCATGATGGATCGGCAAATTTTTGGGCCGAGCTGGATTTGAACCAGCGTAGGCATATTGCCAACGAATTTACAGTCCGTCCCCATTAACCACTCGGGCATCGACCCAGGAAGAATCCATTT